TAAATGTTGGTTGATCATATATTTCATTATAGTTATATGATTCAGAGTATCATTTCCTATTTGATCCCTTTGAATTCCATATTCGAAGTTGCGATCGGATCTATTCATTAAAAAGAATCGATTCGATACATTTCTTATGTACCCATAATATTGGATATTTCGGATCAATCTATATTGATTGACTGCCTCCATTATGGTGTTGCTAGCAAATACCGCTGTTTTTAGTTTGGGATCTTCCAACTCATTCCCGCAGTAGATCCGGACCGATTTTTTTCTGATCCTTCGAGAAAAAGATTCATTCTCCTCATAAAAAAGAGGAGGTAGAACCAATTTATTTTTCGATTCATCTCTGGAGTTGAATACCTCATTCAAGAATCTTTTTTGATCCAACCCGTAGGAATCAATAGAAAAGGCAAATCCCCTATGAAACACCAGATCCGGCTCGGTTATTGATAGAGTGAATAGATCCGCCATTTCTGGGAATCTCTCTTCTGATTCAAAAAAATCGTGGCGTAACGCGTATCCCCCTTTGTTCCGGTCATGGAATAGATGAAAGAAATCAAAAAATGGATTTTTGTTCAAGAATGAAATCTTATTGGAACTGTCCATATCCGGTTCATCCTTCGGAACCAGATCCGGGATGTGATATGGTTCCGAAGGATGAATTGAGACGGTATCTTGTAAATACGTAATTATCTTGAATATATCAACCATTTCTTTCTTTTCCGCTCGCCTGGAAGGGACAAAAGAAACATCTTGTTTTTTCTTCAACAATTTATGATCTCTAGTGGGCCTCTCAGTAGGATTCGAACCCAGATGAAGTTCTGACCATCTGTCAGAGAAAAAAGAACGAATTGATCTTGTAGGATTCCCAAGAATTTCTTCGATTTCTTCCGGAAGCAGATGATTCTTCATCCGCTTCTCAGGTTCTGTGAATAGCCAGGACATGGAGGAAGATCCAAAAAGGCATTTCGGGAATCGATCTGATTCTATCTCTGTTCGTTCCGTTTGAAGAAAGGAAGGATCCCAAAGAATCGATCTCTCTTTTAGTTGCTGAATCTCTGTTTGATCGATCAATGTGTGATATTCTGAATTCTCATTTCTAACGGAATCGAAATGATCTCTGGATTGATCAGAAGAAGATCCTTTCCATTGGCTAGAATCCGTTACTTGAACGAAAATAGATCTTGTGGAATCATATTGAATATTTGACAATACATTCCGTACCTTGCTAAAAAACCGATCCTTGTTTACCAACCACACATTGTCTAACCAAATCCAATTCTCTCTCGAGACGTTCCTCAAAAAATCCGATTCGTGCTGATTCTTCCCCCAACTAACGAAGAGATCTTGGCGGAATTGCCACATATGAAATTGAGCACAATTTTGCAAAGAAAGACCCCACTTGTTTCTCGAGAAGAGATGAGAAACATGCTCAATATCATTGGATTGCATAGTTGCCCCAGCTCCTTGTTGTTTGAAGAAACTCTCCCCCTGAATTGGTCTTTTTTCACGAAAAGCAGACATGAGATAACAAATCAAGTCTTTCCCTAAGATTTCGAATAGCTGTCCCGAATTCAAGTTGATTATGTTTCGTTTCTTCCTCGGAGAAAGACGATCAAACAATTCCCAATCATGGTCCTTGCGGATCGGATCATCCGTATAGGATAAAAAAAGAAACTCCAGATATTTGCTATCTTTCTCTTTGAATGAGATCTCAATTCCAGCTACGGTTTCATTAGATATCTGACAACTAGAATCCCTCCTTTTTCCGATCCGGTTCCTCCACCACTGCGAACCCCGGTTAGATTCAGGCATGATACGCTTTTTCTTTATTGGGATAACCCAAGTACTCTCTTGCGGATCCATGAAACAACTCTCAGAAATCTTTTTCCCTTTTGGAAGATACAGGAGCGAAACAATCAACCTATTTCTATTGGAAGACCAAAAAGATTCTTCCAATGTCTCCTTTCTGGGTCCAATGGAATTCATAGGTATAGGAAGAAGACCCATCAAATAGAGATTTTTTCTTTCGACCATCTTTCGATTGTTAATACGAGATAGAAGGACCACTACTACAAGCAGTACTAAACCTTTGATCGTGAAATATCGATTGCTTGTTGCACCCTGTGAATCACGTGAAAGTAGGATACTCCAAATTCGGGGGTCAAAGAGTTTCATAAAACGTTCTTGGTGGAAAAAAATGTGAGTGAAAGATCCCACTGAATCAAATTTGATCCATGAATCTAAGAAATAGTGAGAATTCTTGATCTCTCTCAATATCTCTCTCAATTCGAATATCCAGGATTTGAATTGATGTCGTTTCATTGATTCCTCCTAAAGATTTCATTTCAATTGGAATTTGGTTATTCACGATGTACGATGATCCCTGTTAAGCATCCATGGCTGAATGGTTAAAGCGCCCAACTCATAATTGGCAAATTCGTAGGTTCAATTCCTGCTGGATGCACGCCAATGGGAACATTCAATAAGTCTATTG